TTGAATTATTTATCTACACGTGTTAAAATCCTAGCAAGAATCTAATCTATTTTAGAAAGATTTTCTATATATATTTGGACTGGAATTGACCAAGATTCAATACTAATAATATTCCTTATTAGTGTCGAATAGAAATCTAAATGGGGCGTGGCCAAGTGGTAAGGCAACGGGTTTTGGTCCCGCTATTCGGAGGTTCGAATCCTTCCGTCCCAGGGCATATCCCTTCTATCGGAGTAAAGGTTGCTTTTGTAAATAACGTTCTGTTTAAAGGAAGTTAGTTACTTAGAAAAACCTTCCGTCTTCTATCTATTTGAATTTTCAATGATCCGAATCGCAATAAGAAAAAACCTATCTTCCCGATTTATTATTCCCTATCCATTAAACTTAAAAGAGGTAGCCCAATTTTTTGGATCTCTGAATTCTAAACAAGAGGGGGTTATTACATTCAGGAATTAAGTCTCTTAAGATAGGTAAAATAAAAAATTAGGGGGGCGGGCTTAATCTGGACTTGTTTGTCTTTGTCTCTAGACAGCCCGCCCCCTTCCGTAAAAAGTAGACTTTTTATTTCTGATTCAACATTCCCAGAGAATTCGGGGGGGGGGTAGATAGGTCTTAATCCGCAACCGTAGGTATTCATTTAAATATATGTGTCTGTCCGAATCTCATTAACAATGAATCAACTTACATACGTATTTTCTTTGAACTTTTTAGGTATTTTGTGTTTGGCTCTAATGAATAATTGTAAATCTATGGAACGATTGAGATGGGGGTAATTCATCTATTTTATTCACTTTATGCCCAGATTGCAGAAAGATTACTCAATTTCAGGTAAAAAAATACATATAAAATGAGGAATAACTTAATATGTATGTAGTGTTATAATTCGATTTCGTTCTATTTCAGTGACAGCAGTCTTTCGTTTTTGTGAAAAAGAATTAAAATGTTAAATATTTCAATATTTAACGATGAAGTCTTTACTGTAAAACTTTATTCAAATTATGATGTTGAAATAGGAAATCGATTAGAAAAGGGTTTTAATGATTTCTTATGAGTTGAATCTTTGGTATTCAAAGAAGTGGGAGATGGGTCAGTCTCTCCTATTGAGTCATTTGAAGATGCAGAGTAAAAAAAATTCATTTATTTGTGTTATTTATGTTATTTTTATATTTCTGTTAGTTTGCCTTTTTTTATAAAAAAATGTTACATTCATATAATAAAAGGTGGGGTCTTGCTAAGATTTCTTCAAAAAAAAAGATTTCCCATCTACGTTATACGTAGAGAAGAAAAAAGTATAGATTAATATGTCTATGTACCGACTGAACCAATGACTATTCATGATTCCATAATTGAATCAATTCCATACTGGTTCCAAATTAGAGGAGTGTTATGGTAAAACTTCGTTTGAAACGATGTGGTAGAAAGCAACGTGCGACTTGAAGGACACGATCCGATGTGGATTCTTATTCTTACATCCGCCATTTTCTATTTTATATAGGAATAAAGGTGCTCTTGGCTCGACATCGTTTGTTCTGTTCCGCTAGAACCCCTCTTTTTTGGGGTTGTAAAGGAAATAGTACATGATGGAGCTCGAGTAGAAACTATTGATTCATAGGAGCAAGGATCTAGGGTTAATGCCAATAAAGCGGAACAACTTCGTAAGTATATCATCAATATAGAAATTGAAAGGGTCCGATTCGGGCAAGTTTTCAATTCAAAAGGAAAATTTGTTGGAATTGAAAAAACTTTTTCGATTCAAAGTGTATCACGCGGGAATCAACCGCTCGTATGTATCTTTGATACAAAGAAATCACAAAAGGGGTATGTTGCTGCCATTTTGGAAGGATTAAGAAGGCACCGAAGTAATGTCTAAACCCAATGATTTAAAACAAAGAAAAAGGATCCCAGAACAAGGAAACGCCATTTCAATTGTCTCAATAACTAGATCAGAATAAAGAATCCAAATAGATTGTATTTTATTTTAAACGAGACAAACAGGGGGGGTTAAAGACCATTCAATAAATGAAAAAATTGCCTAAAGATTTTATTTTCTTTTCAGCTATTATCCAACTTGAGTTATGAGTACAAATGATTTTTTCTTTTTTTCAGGAAGGACGAAAAGAAAAAGGAGGTAAATTCTAGTCTACTTTATTTTATCAACTCTTTTGCCATTCATTAGAATTCTATAGAATTCTATACATAGACAAAACCTCGAATCATTTTTTCTCGAGCCGTACGAGGAGAAAACTTCCTATACGTTTCTAGGGGGGGTCTTGTTCATTTACTTACATCTATCCCAATGAGCCGTCTATCGAATTGTTGCAATTGATGTTCGATCCCGAAGAGAAGGAAGAGATCTTCGGAAAGTGGGTTTTTATGATCCGATAAAGAATCAAAGTTATTTAAACGTTCCTGCTATTCTATATTTCCTTGAAAAAGGGGCTCAGCCTACAGGAACTGTTCGGGATATTTTAAAGAAGGCGGAGGTTTTTAAGTAATTTTGCTCCAATTAAATAAACGAAATAAAATTAAGGAAATAAAAGGGGGTTGTGATTCGTATATAATTTTGTATAACTTTTCTATACTATGTTTTTTTATTTCCCCCTTTTTGGGACTCTATTCTATTTATCATTATCACTGCTTCCATAGAATTACATGTGACAAAACCTTAGGGGGTTGATCCTATAAATAGAAAATTCCGACATTTTCTTCAATCGGGCGGTTTTCCTCGGAACTCTACTAACAAGTAATAAACAAGGAATCCATTTTGTTTATTCTACTTATTATTATTTTATTGATTGAATACGATATTTTTTCTACTTCTTCCTTATTTATTCCCCCATCTAAACTTTTTTGCATCTATGTAGTGCCAATCCAACACAAGTTTTTTCTTGAAATTGAAATTTTTCCGCTGTATTCTTTTCTCAACATTTATATTGACAACAGTGTATCGAACAAATATAATTCGTCGTCATAAGCGGATCGATTTCTTTCTGTCCGATAGCGCAGGTTTTTTTTACCTTACATCATTCAAATGAGAGGTTCGTTGGATTCGCTTTGATACAAAAAGGATTTTTTGATTGAAAGGTCGATAACATAAGAGGTGGTCTATAAATTTTGATATTTCTCTATCTTTTTCTTTTTTTTTATCAGAGAATTTCTTGTATTTTCGTCTCATCCATTCATTTTGATGTTCCGAATCAATTTCAAAAATCTTTTTTTTTTTAGATTTTTTCTTTCTTAGTTCAACGGTTTGATTGCCTTGTCTAATCTTTTTTTTTGATTCTGATTGTATCTACATACTCTTTTTATTCGATTCGGGTTGCTAACTCAACGGTAGAGTACTCGGCTTTTAAGTGCGGCTAGGATCTTTTACACATTTGGATGAAGCGAAGGATTCGTCCATACCATTGGTAAAGTTTGGAAGACCACGACTGATCCTGAAAGGGAATGAATGGAAAAAATAGCATGTCGTATCAACGAGGAGTTCTGATAATATGTTATTCTTTCCGAATCGGTACAAACCCCTTTTTTTTTTTTGAAACGGAGCAAAATGAATTCAATTTCAAGTTGGGTCGAATGAATAAATGGATAGAGATAGAGTTCTATGGCTTCAATTAATTGATTAGAGGGAAAAAGCAACGAGCTTCTGTTCTTTATTTGAATGATTACCCGATCTAATTAGACGTTAAAAATATATTAGTGCCTGATACGGGACGGGCTTCTCCCATGAGTGGATTCTTTATTTTTTTAATGAATCCTAACTATTGACATTTTCCATTATGGAATGGAAACGGGTGTGTAGAAGAAACAGTATATTGATAAAAAAATTCCAAAATCAAAAGAGCGATTGGGTTGAAAAAAGAAAGGATTTTTAACCGTCTTGTTATTCTATAACGAACATAAACCAATTAATTTAAATGGAAAAGAGAGGATAGAGAATCTGTTGATAAGTTTACCTATACCCGAGGTATCTATTCGTTTTTTACTTTTTACTATAAAATGCCTTGTTTTGGCTGTATCGCACTATGTATCATTTGATAACCCCCCAAATCTTCTATCCTTAGTTCAACTAGAATTTCAAATGGAGGAATTCCAAAAATATTTAGAGCTAAATAGATCTCAACAACACTACTTCTTATATCCACTTATCTTTCAGGAGTATATTTATGCACTTGCTCATGATCATGGTTTAAATAGATCGATTTTGTTAGAAAATGTGGGGTATGACAATAAATCCAGCTTACGAATTGTGAAACGTTTAATTTCTCAAATGTATCAGTATCAACAGAATCCTTTGATTCTTTCTGCTAATGATTCTAACCAAAATATATTTTTGGGGCGCAACAAGAATTTGTATTCTCAAATAATATCCGAGGGCTTTGCAGTCATTGTGGAAATTCCGTTTTTCTTACGATTAATATCTTCCCTAGAAAGGAAAGGGATAGTCAAATCTCATAATTTACGATCAATTCATTCAATATTTCCTTTTTTAGAGGACAAATTTTCACATTTAATTTATGTGTTAGAGATACTAATACCCTACCCAGTCCATCTGGAAATCTTGGTTCAAATTCTTCGCTACTGGGTAGAAGATGCTTCTTCTTTGCATTTATTACGATTCTTTCTTCACGAGTGTCGTAATTTGAATACTCCAAATAAAGCCAGTTTTTCTTTTTCAAAAAGAAATAAAAGATTATTCTTCTTCCTATATAATTCTCATATATGTGAATACGAATCCATCTTCGTCTTTCTCCGTAACCAATCTTCTCATTTACGCTCAACATCTTCTGGAACCCTTCTTGAACGAATATATTTCTATGGAAAAATAGAACATCTTGTACAAGTCTTTGCTAAGGCTTTTCAGGACAATCTATGGCTGCCGAAGGATCCTTTCATGCATTATGTTAGGTATAAAGGAAAATCAATTCTTGCTTCAAACGGGAAGCCCCTTTTGATGAAAAAATGGACATATTACTTTGTCAATTTATGGCAATGTCATT